CCGAGGCTGTTCAAACAGGCGTAGGTCAACTAAATGGTATTCCCGTAGCAATTGGGGTTATGGATTTTAAATTTATGGGGGGTAGCATGGGATCCGTAGTCGGGGAGAAAATAACCCGTTTGATTGAGTACGCTACCAATCAATTTATACCTCTTATTATAGTGTGCGCTTCGGGGGGGGCGCGCATGCAAGAAGGAAGTTTGAGCTTGATGCAAATGGCTAAAATCTCGTCTGCCTTATATGATTACCAATCAAATAAAAAGTTATTGTATGTATCAATCCTTACATCTCCTACTACCGGTGGGGTAACAGCTAGTTTTGGTATGTTGGGAGATATTATTATTGCCGAACCAAATTCCTACATTGCATTTGCGGGTAAAAGAGTAATTGAACAAACATTGAATAAAACGATACCCGAAGGTTCACAAGCTTCTGAATATTTATTCCAGAAGGGCTTATTTGACCTAATCGTACCGCGTAATCTTTTAAAAAGTGTTCTGAGTGAGTTATTTAAGCTCCACGCCTTCTTTCCCTTGAATTCCAATTCAATGCACTAGGTTCAATTATTTTATTTGTAGCAAACAAGTAGTTTGCTTATCGGAATCAAAGTAACTAAGAATGAAGTTTTCTTTGGTGACCTAAGATCTAATTGTAGAAAGAATCAAAAGTGGCGGATAACTCTTTTTTTACCCAGATTCCCGATTACTAATTAAGAAGGTCTCTATCAACAAGATAAAAACACGAGTTCTTCCTTTCGTGAAATTAGGCAAATAAAACGAATTGAATGAATTAATAATAACTACGAATTCATACTAATTACAATTATTAATTATAATTAGTATAAATAAAAAATATGATATAAAAAAAAATAAGAACAGGTACAAATAGTAAATCGAGGTACCCCTTTTATGACAACTTTCCAATTTCCCTCTATTTTTGTGCCTTTAGTAGGCCTAGTATTTCCGGCAATTGCAATGGCTTCTTTATTTCTTCATGTTCAAAAAAACAAGATTGTTTAGATCTGAGGGGACCCAATCTCATCCGTTTTTTTGAAACTTAGACTTGTAGCATAACACATATATTTATTTCGGGAAATGAAATAAGGTAGAACATGCAATTTATGCCGAACATAAAGGAAAAAGCTCTTATGCCTGCAGAAAATAATCTATGGGTAAATGAATTCTAGCTGGTTTGAAATAGATCAGGACTGCTGGATACCAAAAATGTAAAGTTGGCGGATCTATATGTATATCTGTATATTGGGATCATAGGAAGGGTGTGTTATTATTTTAGATCTAACCAATTTGAGGAATTACTCCTAAAGGTTCCCATCAAACTAGTGCTAGTTCACATTAAACTAGTGCTAGTTGATGAAAGTTCATTCGGAAACAAAAAAAGTAAAGTCAAAACCATTTGGGGTATTCTCTCAATTCCAATAAAATGCAATCGGATCAAGTATGAGTTGGCGATCAGAACATATATGGATAGAACTTATAACGGGGTCTCGAAAACTAAGTAATTTTTTCTGGGCGCTTATCGTTTTTTTAGGTTCATTAGGATTCTTATTGGTTGGAACTTCCAGTTATCTTGGTAGAAATTTGATATCTTTTGTTCCGTCTCAGCAAATCATTTTTTTTCCACAAGGGGTCGTGATGTCTTTCTACGGGATCGCGGGTCTCTTTATTAGTTCCTATTTGTGGTGCACAATTTCCTGGAATGTAGGTAGTGGTTATGATCAATTCGATAGAAAGGAAGGAATGGTGTGTATTTTTCGGTGGGGATTTCCTGGAAAAAATCGTCGCATATTCCTCCGATTCCGTATAAAAGATATTCAATCCGTTAGAATAGAAGTTAAAGAGGGTATTTATGCTCGCCGTATCCTTTATATGGACATCAGAGGCCGGGGGGCTATTCCGTTGACCCGTACTGATGAGAATTTGACTCCACGAGAAATTGAACAAAAAGCCGCGGAATTGGCCTATTTCTTGCGCGTACCAATTGAAGTCTTTTGAGAAAGGGATTGGGCTGAAGAACGAATGCTTTCTCCGCAGGAGGGAAAAATACAAGAATCTTGTTTTTTTCTATAACTAAGTGATACTTTAGATGCAGATAAATGATATCTTGTAAATTCTTTTCTTTTTGTCAATCGATTTTTTGATCATCACAATATCTTTCTCTCAATTATTCTATTCATGACTATGGAAAATCCTTGGAATTTTTTTGAAATATTGGATATTTTGATAGAAAAAGAGTTCTTTACGTCTCAAAATCTCAACAATATTCATTCCTTAAAGGGCTTCTTTTGTTCATTGATCGAAAGGAGACACGTGTTTTGTTTGGAATTTGATGAATTGAGATATCTGGAAACACAATTTTGTATTATTTCTTCAGTCGAATTCCAAGTGGAGTCTTAGTCTATTTCTGTATTCTTTCTAGATTCAAACAAAATCACAAATAAAATAAATTCATAGGTTTGATACCTTGTCTAGAACTCATGTTTGGTTTGAAATAAATATTGGATCACATAGAGTCGACAAATGAAGTGGGTTAATTAAAAATTCACAGGTGAAAAATGGCAAAAAAGAAAGCATTCACTTCTCTTTTCTATCTTGCATCTATAGTATTTCTGCCCTGGTGGATTTCTCTCTCATTTACTAAAAGTATGGAATCTTGGGTTACGAGTTGGTCGAATACGGGTCAATCTGAAATTTTTTTGAATGATATGCAAGAAAAAAGTATTCTAGAAAAGTTCATAGAATTAGAGGAAATCCTCTTCTTGGAAGAAATGATCAAGGAATACTCGGAGACACATCTGCAAAAGCTTCCTATAGAAATCCACAAAGAAACGATCCAATTAATCAAGATACACAACGAGGATCGTATCCATACGATTTTGCACTTCTCAACAAATCTAATCTGTTTTGTTATTCTAACGGGTTATTCTATTTTAGGTAATCAAGAACTTGTTATTCTTAACTCTTGGACTCAAGAATTCCTATATAACTTAAGTGATACAGTCAAAGCTTTTTTGATTCTTTTATTAACCGATCTATGTATCGGATTTCATTCACCCCATGGTTGGGAACTAATGATTGGTTCTGTCTACAAAGATTTTGGATTTGGTCATAATGATCAAATCATATCTGGTCTTGTTTCCACTTTTCCAGTTATTCTCGATACTATTTTAAAATATTGGATTTTTCATTATTTAAATCGTGTATCTCCGTCACTTGTAGTTATTTATCATTCAATGAATGATTGATAAACGATCCGCCGATATTAATCCAATTAGAATGTTTCTGACTTTGTAGTTCTACATAAGTATTAAAAACGGGCGATTTTCAGACTATTTTCATAGTATACTTATACTATAGTATTCTAGTAAAATGATTCCAATAAATAGCAGAATCGTGGACAGGGAACTATACTAGAGACCTGCCAAATTTATTGTAGAAATTTTTGGATCAATGATTAGACCATGCAAACTAGAAAGACTTTTTCTTGGATAAAGGAACATATTACTCGATCTATTTCCGTATCGCTCATAATATATATCATAACTCGGACATCCATTTCAAGTGCATATCCCATTTTTGCGCAGCAGGGTTATGAAAATCCACGAGAAGCGACTGGGCGTATTGTATGTGCCAACTGCCATTTAGCTAACAAGCCCGTGGATATTGAGGTTCCACAGGCGGTACTCCCTGATACTGTATTTGAAGCAGTTGTTCGAATTCCTTATGATAAGCAAGTGAAACAAGTTCTTGCTAATGGTAAGAAGGGGGGTTTGAATGTGGGGGCTGTTCTTATTTTACCAGAGGGGTTTGAATTAGCTCCTCCCGATCGTATTTCTCCCGAGATGAAAGAAAAGATAGGCAATTTGTCTTTTCAGAGCTATCGCCCTAATAAACAAAATATTCTTGTGATAGGGCCTGTCCCCGGTCAGAAATATAGTGAAATCACCTTTCCTATTCTTTCCCCCGACCCCGCGACTAAGAAAGATGTTCACTTCTTAAAATATCCTATATACGTAGGGGGGAATAGGGGAAGGGGACAGATTTATCCCGACGGAAGTAAGAGTAACAATACAGTTTATAATGCTACAGGGGCGGGCATAGTAAGTAAAATCATACGAAAAGAAAAAGGGGGGTATGAAATAACCATAACAGATCCATCGGATGGACGTGAAGTGGTTGATATTATCCCTCCGGGACCAGAAGTTCTTGTTTCAGAAGGTGAATCCATCAAATTTGATCAACCATTAACGAGTAATCCTAATGTGGGTGGATTTGGTCAGGGAGATGCAGAAATAGTACTTCAAGATCCATTACGTGTCCAAGGGCTTTTGGTCTTCTTGGCATCTGTTATTTTGGCCCAAATATTTTTGGTTCTTAAAAAGAAACAGTTCGAGAAGGTTCAATTGGCCGAAATGAATTTCTAGGCTCGCGGATTTATCGACATCAGGTTCGTAAAAAGAACAAAATTGTTGTTTTCAACTATGTCTGATCAAAAAAAATCAATTCTAAAAAACCTTTTATTTACCTGCTCTTTTGCTATGAGCTTCGGGGAATCGAATCCCTTGTACCGCATTCCTAGTCATAATAGGTATATTTTTGTTTGAAGAAAACTCTTTTATTTGACTTTATGACTTTACCACCCCCTTCTTTGTTTTTTTTTAGCCAAATTGAATTGATAGGACTATGTTACTGTTGCCGGATTTCAATGTCATAAAACAGATCCATTTGAAATAGAATAAAATGGGGATAGATATAAGTAGGCGGGTAATAGAACGAACTAAAAAGGCGTGGGACAAAGAATTCTAGGAGACATTATTTGTCTCCCTAGTCTTCGACACAAGAAAGGGGTGTAGATAAAAAATTCCCTTTCTTGTGTCGAAAGAGTAATGATTTTTGATCCTGTTCGTCAAATCGTCAAAAATTCCTAGTCTTGGTTTCGGGTTTCCAGGTGTATCAGAACTTTTTTTCGATTTATTACGTACA